ACTCATGAATTAAGAATTCTCACAACAACAAGGTCTACTCGATATGGATTAGGCATGAATGAAACCTTTAACAAAAATCTTTCAAAAAATATTCAATATTCAATTAATATTATCAACTCATTAAAATGTTATGTTAAAATGGTTTGTTATTAGACCATGTATTTGATTCACCAAATACATCATTATTGTATACTCTTTGATATATATAGCGCAACCCAACCCAATCCTAATCTTTGTTTTGCGGGTTTATAATTGAATTGATCCCTTTCTTATTTTGAATCTAAATATCTAAATACTGAGAAAATTCCCTCTTGACAGTAATATATGTTGTATATGTAAATCCTAGATGTGAAAATAAGCATAATTCATCTACGAAAGGGTATAATATAAAGACGGAAATCTATATGAAAAATAAAAAATAAAGAACAAAGGCCAATAAGATCGAAATAATGAATCATAAATCGAGTTCGGGTTCGAATTCCATAAGTAATATAATATGGATCTTTTTTTCTATAATGATAGAGAAATGAAACACATTTATTCACGATTTCATTTACTTGCAATTTTTTTTTGAAAAAAAAAGGATTGGCTGAACTTGAAAATTTACTCATTCAATGAGTAAACGATTGAATCGGATTCGGTTGGGCGGTACCAACTAAATCGAGTGCTATCTCCCATTTATCTCTTATTGAATTAACTGATCAACTTGCTATCGGACATTTATTTTCGATTTGGTATTATTCCAAAAAGGATTTCGACATATTTCACTTTATTATAATTATGAGAATCAATCCTACTACTTCTAGCCCTGCGGTTTCCACACTTGAAGAAAAAAAACTAGGGCGTATCGCTCAAATTATTGGCCCAGTACTGGATGTCGTTTTTCCCCCGGGCAAAATGCCTAATATTTATAACGCTTTGGTAGTTAAGGGTCGAGATACTGTCGGTCAGCAAATTAATGTGACTTGTGAGGTACAACAATTATTAGGAAATAATCGAGTTAGAACTGTAGCTATGAGTGCTACAGATGGGCTGATGAGAGGAATGGAAGTGATTGACACGGGAGCTCCTCTAAGTGTTCCGGTCGGCGGAGCTACTCTCGGGCGAATCTTCAACGTTCTTGGAGAGCCTGTTGATAATTTAGGTCCTGTAGATACTCGCACAACATCTCCTATTCATAGATCTGCGCCTGCCTTTATACAGTTAGATACGAAATTATCAATCTTTGAAACAGGTATTAAGGTGGTAGATCTTTTAGCTCCTTATCGCCGTGGAGGAAAAATCGGACTATTTGGGGGAGCTGGAGTAGGTAAAACAGTACTCATCATGGAATTGATCAACAACATTGCCAAAGCTCATGGAGGCGTATCCGTATTTGGCGGAGTAGGAGAACGTACTCGTGAAGGAAATGATCTTTACATGGAAATGAAAGAATCCGGAGTAATTAATGAAAAAAATCTTGCAGAATCAAAAGTAGCTTTAGTCTATGGTCAAATGAATGAACCGCCGGGAGCTCGTATGAGAGTTGGTTTGACTGCCCTAACTATGGCAGAATATTTCCGGGATGTTAATGAACAAGATGTGCTTCTATTCATCGACAATATCTTTCGTTTTGTCCAAGCAGGATCAGAAGTATCCGCATTATTAGGGAGAATGCCTTCTGCAGTGGGTTATCAACCTACCCTTAGTACAGAAATGGGTTCTTTGCAAGAAAGAATTACTTCTACCAAAGAGGGATCTATAACTTCGATCCAAGCAGTTTATGTACCTGCGGACGATTTGACCGACCCTGCTCCTGCCACTACATTTGCACATTTAGATGCTACTACCGTACTATCAAGAGGATTAGCTGCCAAGGGTATTTATCCAGCAGTAGATCCTTTAGATTCAACGTCAACTATGTTACAACCTCGGATCGTTGGCGAGGAACATTATGAAACTGCGCAAAGAGTTAAGCAAACTTCACAACGTTACAAAGAACTTCAGGACATTATAGCTATTCTTGGGTTGGATGAATTATCCGAGGAGGATCGTTTAACTGTAGCAAGAGCACGAAAAATTGAGCGTTTCTTATCACAACCCTTCTTCGTGGCAGAAGTATTTACTGGTTCTCCAGGAAAATATGTTGGTCTTGCAGAAACAATTAGGGGGTTTCAACTGATCCTTTCCGGAGAATTAGATGGTCTGCCCGAGCAGGCTTTTTATTTGGTGGGTAACATCGATGAAGCTACCGCGAAAGCTATGAACTTAGAAGTGGAGAGCAATTTGAAGAAATGACCTTAAATCTTTGTGTACTGACTCCTAATCGAATTATTTGGGATTCAGAAGTGAAAGAAATCATTTTATCTACAAATAGTGGCCAAATTGGTGTATTACCGAACCACGCCCCTATTGCCACGGCTGTAGATATAGGTCTTTTGAGAATACGCCTCAACGACCAATGGTTAACGGTGGCTCTGATGGGTGGTTTTGCTAGAATAGGGAATAATGAGATCACCATTTTAGGAAATGATGCGGAGATGAGTACTGACATTGATCCGCAAGAAGCTCAACAAACTCTTAAAATAGCTGAAGCTAACTTGAGTAGAGCTGAGGGTAAGAGACAAGTGATTGAAGCGAATCTAGCTCTCAGACGAGCTAGGACACGAGTAGAGGCTGTCAATGTTATTTCCTACTAGTCAATACATCAAAATAATCAAAAGAAGTTTTTTAGAAGTTCTTTATTATACACCACATTTAGATTCTGCCAATTGAAGACAATCAAGTCTAATCTGATACAACGAAAAAAGGAGGATGGGTAGAAAAACTTATTAGATACCATTGCATTGACTCCGGTATCTAATAAGTTCTACCTACTATTGGATTTGAACCAATGACTCCTGCCGTATGAAAGCAATACTCTAACCACTGAGTTAAGTAGGTAATTTATCACCGCAAAAGAAGACCCATCACCTCGGGGATTATAGATAAAATATAATTTCTAAGCAATACCAATCTGTTAACAGTAAACGGATCAAAGAGTTATCATGTGAGATTAGGAAATATCCATCTTGACAAGAAATTATCTATATGTTAAGATATCTATGACAAGGGCTATAGCTCAGTTAGGTAGAGCACCTCGTTTACACGTGCGCCAATGCTTTTCAAGGGAGCTTATTATGCAATGAACATAGTTGATCTTATTGAAAAATCAATGTCTTACTCCATAGATTCGAGAGAACAATAGCATGACAAATATTTGGTTCGGTCCGATTTTGGTGCGAATTTAGGTGCCAAATCAAATAGAACCCGTCATTGATTTGATAGTTGATAAGGTAAATACCCAGCCCATTCAATGCTAGGCATAATGAGTATAAGGGCTTCAAAAAAACCTCCTTTCATCCTATGAACTTTAAGGTGTATGAAGTCTCATATTCGACTCTTGCAGCGGAACGATAGAGACTCCATTTAACTTAGGTTGATCTAAGCCGAAGGCAGACCTAAGTCAAGGTAACCCTTCTTTGAAACACTTTGGTATTGCTACTAGATCTGAATACAAATAATGAATCAGAGCACATGGAGCCAGCTCATTATCTTCCTGTAAAGAAAAAATATGGTGGACTAACTGATCTTTACATCAGTTGATGAAAGAGCCCAATGCAACAAACAAAATGCATGTTGGGTCTTTGAAACAGTTCGAATCATTTCGATAATAATCAGTTTGATCTGTTTTACCGAGAAGGTCTACGGTTCGAGTCCGTATAGCCCTAATACATTCTATTTGTCTATTTTTGTATAGACATTCTATTTTTGTTTAGTATAGTTTTCATTTCCTCATTAGTACTTGTTTATAGACTGGACAGACCAGACCATTGGTTGTTTCATAGAAATGAAATGAAAGCATTACCACATATTCATGTAAATACATAGGTACCTGAAAATAAAAACAATAATTCATTCCAATGGATCTAATCAGATCAGTATGTGTCAAATCTAGGACAAGAAAAAGAAAGAAAATATAATCGTTCGATGCATTAGATTGTGTTTACGTATTCGTATTTGTATAAAATCAATAGAAACAACGACGATCCTTTACCTGGATTTTAATGAAAAGAATACTTCGAATATGTTAGAAATCCCTAGACATTTTTTACCCCCCAAAAATTATTGGTTTTGATAATAACTATGTTATGTTTGATATTATTTTTTGATAATATTTCATTATCTTATTTCATTTTTTTATTTATACATTACATAAATTATATATTTACATATAATTTATATAAGAAATATATATTTCTAAATATAAAATACAAAGAAATAAATATAAGGAAATATCAAGAAAAAAACAAAAACATAGTATTACGTTTCAATAGTATTACGTTTCAGAATTATGAAACATAATTATAGTATTACTATTCATTAGAATACATTAGTAATAGAATATTCTATTAGGTTAGATTAGTATATTTTAGTATTTAATTAAATTATTTTTATTATTTAGAATTTTTTTATTTAATATTTTTTAATCTTATATCTATTTTTTTATAGAGAATAGAGAAAGCGAGACAAAGTGAGAGAGTTTCGTTTGTGTAAGAGCGCCTTATTTCGACACCATATCTAAATAGAATCAAAATCAAAAACGGAATCCCGATTCCGTTGGATGAATCTCTAAACAAGACATGCCACGCAGCAAACAAACTCTGAACTATACACTTTGATTTGATTAAAATAAATTCTTGTTTCACCTAGGAAAACAAGTTCTGGATGAATTGACAATGCCAACTAGAATAATTAAGCATATTCCACATTAATAGGAGTACATTTATGTTTCTGCTTCACGAATATGATATTTTATGGGCATTTCTAATAATATCAAGCGTTATTCCTATCTTGGCATTTGTAATTTCAGGAGTTTTAGCCCCGGTTAGTAAAGGACCAGAGAAGCTCTCTAGTTATGAATCGGGCATAGAACCTATGGGAGACGCTTGGTTACAATTCCGAATCCGCTATTACATGTT